GGTATCAAAATTTCCTTACTGATCCACGATACATGAATGAGAGAAAAACCTCCGATCCCCATACTGCGTGGATAAGGTTACCCGAAACCTTGTTGTTTTCTTAGTTAGGGTTAAATCTTACGCGAATAATATTCTACGACCAACAATTCCTTTATTTTTTTTAAACCGACCTCTTCCCTATCTATTATTTGCTTGACGCTTCCCTTTAATAAGTCGCGTGGGTCATCACTATGAAAAAGAAGTAAATGTTGTGGTTTTTGTCTCTTGGCGTTTGATTCAAGATAATTTTGAATTAGAGCTCTTGATTTTTCTTTCTCCCTCCCTGAAAGAATATCTAGGGGTTTGCAGCGATAACTTGGTATATCGACTATGCGACCGTTTACTAAAATATGTCTATGATTAACTAATTGGCGGGCTTGAGGAATAGTCGAAGCCATACCCAATCGGAAAAGGGTATTATCCAAACGCATTTCAAGTAATTGTAGTAAAACTTGACCCGTCGGCCCCTTGGCTTTTCCGGCGATACGAACGTATTTCAGTAATTGCCGTTCTGTAAGACCATAATGAAAACGCAATTTTTGTTTTTCTTCTAAACGAATACGATATTGAGATTTTTTCTTGGGGCGCGATGGTTTTCGAGGATCCCTTACGACTCTAGGCTGTTTACTAGTTAGTCCCGGTAAAGACCCCAGGCGTTTTATTTTTTTGAAACGAGGTCCTCGATAACGCGACATAAAGACTCCTTTTTTCTTTCCTAAACCTAAATTAAAACTGAACTCAATGGTAAACGAAGCGAAAGCGTTGAAATAGTGTATTTCATTCTATTCCAAAGAATAATGAGATGAAGTCTAGCAATATTCGGACTTTTTTTTTATACATAAAAAGACAAAACAAAGAAAAAAGAAGGCCCTTTCATTCAATATTCTGTGATTTCAAACATTATACAAAATTTTTTGTAAAAAATCACAGAACTAAAGAAAGCCGGCTATCGGAATTGAACCCATGACCCTCGCATTACAAGTGCGATGCTCTAACCTCTGAGCTAAGCCGGCTCAATTAAGATCCTTTTTTGAGGCATAGGAAGTAGGAGGTCAGTAAACTGCAGGGATCTTGGAGATTCACTATTCAATTCTTAGTGATTCAGAATTCATATCTAAAAAAAAAGAATATAGAATCCAACTTTCAAAGAAATCTTTTTGATTATAGCACAGAACCTAACAATTCATCTAAGAATTAAGAGAGGGGTCGGTAATAGTCTAAAAATTCGATTTCTTTCTCACTTCTATCTTTATCAATAAACAAGATCTTCATTTTTTATTTCATTTAAACGGTCCCATTTTTTTTATATTGAATTCTATTTCATTACATAGTTTCATTCTAAATGAATGGAATGATTAGTTATAGTAATTAACAACTAGATTTTGGTTAAATATGAAATAGTTCTAGAATCTATTCTAGAGATTTTAGAATTCTCCATTTTATGTAGTGAGTCTATTCTAATTAGATTAGAATAGATTCCTATTTCAGAATCAGAAATAGAGAACAAAAAACCCCTTTTATTTATCCTATTTGCGTTTTTTTTATCTTATCTAGTCTAGCATTTGCTCTAAGGAAAGGATAAGAAAAAAATGAAAAGAAAAAAGAAATTCAGACTATAATGGGACATCCCTATGTTTTCATGCCAAAAGAGTGAAAGCTAAAGACGAAAAAAAAAGAAAGACCAGTCAAGTATTCAAAACGAGATCTAAAAAAGGAGAGGGAGGGAATCCTCTACATATTGTGGAATCTAGATTTCTCCGTCTAGATTAAGTTGTGGGTACAGAAATGATAGAATCGTTTTCGACCAAACCAAATAGGAGTTTCCGACAGAGAATAAAGATGAAATAAAATGAAAGACCTATTCGAGATAGGAATAGGTATATATCTAATTCTAATGAATTCAATGGTTCTAGCATAAAAGAAAGCGAGGGGGAAGGATATCATAATGAGATCCTAATTTCAAAAATCTGAAAACAAACCTCAACTCAAAACAAAAAGAAGGGGGATATGGCGAAATTGGTAGACGCAACGGACTTAATTGGATTGAGCCTTAGTATGGAAACTTACTAAGTGATAACTTTCAAATTCAGAGAAACCCTGGAATTAAAAAGGGGCAATCCTGAGCCAAATCCTGTTTTACGAAAAGAAAGAGGGGTTCATAAAGCGAGAATAAAAAAAGGATAGGTGCAGAGACTCAATGGAAGCTGTTCTAACAAATGGAGTTGTACGTACTGAAAGATTGCTTCAAATGATTTCAAATAATGAGGCCCCGAGTCCATCTTTTGATTCGATTCTTTTTCTATAGAATCGAATTGATCAAATCATTCACTCCAAAGTCTTCTGGATCTTTTCAATAACTGATTCATCGGACGAGAATAAAGAGAGAGTCCCGTTCTACATGTCAAAAACGACAACAATGAAAGTTATAGTAATAGGAAAATCCGTCGACGTTCAAAGTCGT